TTTCTGGTGAATCAAAATGAGCAATTCTAATTCTTAATTCTATAGGGTTGAATAAAAATTCAATTGACCATTTGATATAAATGCTATGCTTAGTGTGTGACTCGTTGGTTTTTTAGGGTTAGGATTAAAAAAGGACCAGCCCCATAGTATGAACTAATAACCAACTCATCACTTCGTATTATCTGGATATAAAGAACCAGTCAAGATATGATAAATCAGTCATATCTTTGTAGCAACTGAAATTTTTTTTTGCATAAACTTTAATTAGAAGTTGTAAAACAAAATGAAAGAAGTAAAGGTGTGGATAAATGGAAGGATGAGAGAAAGAGAGAAAAAGAATATCAATGATATAGAATTCCAATATGTAAGGTCTACGAGTCATCTCATAAAAGACAGTGTAATAAAGCATCAATACTAATTGATTCATCCATAATTAAATATTAAATGAATCAAGAAAAAAATAAAGAGCTTGGAGCCAATAAAGACTAAGAAGATTGACTCAGGAACAAATTGGATTATGAGCTCCATTGTAGAATTCGGACCTAATCATTAAGTACGAAGCGATGGGAACGATGGAACCTGTGCATGCAAAAGATTTTATTGAAAAAATGAATCTTAATGATTCACTAGTCGGGATGGCGAAATGAACCGGAGATTAATTCATCTATTGGGAGAAGTCACGAACGAGCCCTACAAATGAAATAGAGATTGAAAGAGTAAATATTCGCCCGCGAAAACTTTTTTTTTTTAGTTGCTAAACTTGGATAAAGGACAAAACAAAATAAAGATTTTTTAGAACGTTCTAAAAAAAAAACTATTTTTTACAAAAAATGTTAATCATTTCAATTAAATGTTTTTAATCCTTTTATTCGTGAGGAGCTGGATGAGAAGAAACTCTCACGTCCGGTTCTGTAGTAGAGATGGAATTGTGAAACAACCATCAACTATAACCCCAAAAGAACTAGATTCCGTAAACAACATAGAGGAAGAATGAAGGGAATATCTTATCGAGGTAATCATATTTGTTTCGGTAAATATGCTCTTCAGGCACTTGAACCTGCTTGGATCACATCTAGACAAATCGAAGCAGGTCGACGAGCAATGACACGAAATGCACGCCGTGGTGGAAAAATATGGGTCCGTATATTTCCAGACAAACCGGTTACAGTAAGACCCGCTGAAACACGTATGGGTTCGGGAAAGGGATCCCCTGAATATTGGGTAGCTGTTGTTAAACCAGGTCGAATACTATACGAAATGGGTGGAGTAACCGAAAATATAGCTAGAAGGGCTATTTCAATAGCAGCATCCAAAATGCCTATACGAACTCAATTCATTATTTCAGGATAAAAATGTAGAACCAACAGAAATGAATCTTGGGGATGAAAGTTTCTTTTTTTGGACAAAAAATATTCCTTTTTTTTCTTCATCCTTTGCATTGGAAGAATAGACTAAAAAATTGATATGATTCAACCTCAGACCCATTTAAATGTAGCAGATAACAGCGGGGCTCGAGAATTGATGTGTATTCGAATCATAGGAGCTAGCAATCGTCGATATGCTCATATTGGTGACGTTATTGTTGCTGTGATCAAAGAAGCAGTACCAAATATGCCCCTAGAAAAATCAGAAGTAGTCAGAGCTGTAATTGTTCGTACCTGTAAAGAACTTAAACGTGACAGCGGTATGATAATACGATATGATGACAATGCTGCAGTTGTGATTGATCAAGAAGGAAATCCAAAAGGAACTAGAATTTTTGGTGCGATCCCCCGGGAATTGAGACAATTCCATTTTACTAAAATAGTTTCATTAGCTCCCGAGGTATTATAAAATGAGATCACTGATATGTTTATAGTGGGTATTTGAAAGAAATAGATTAAGAACTAGATTAATTAGTAGATTGTGTCTCACGCATATACCTTTAATAATTCATATTCATAAAACAAATAAGTAAAAAAAAAAAAGAAAAACATGTTGATTATATCCAATTTTGGGGCACCCATAATTTTAGTTCACCATGGGTAGGGACACTATTGCTGAGATAATAACCTCTATACGAAATGCTGATATGGATAGAAAAAGAGTGGTTCGCATCGCATCTACTAATATTACCGAAAATATTGTTAAAATACTTTTCCGAGAAGGTTTTATTGAAAACGTTAGAAAACATCGAGAAAAAAACAAATCTTTTTTGGTTTTAAACCTGCGGCATAGAAGGAATAGGAAAAGACTCTATAGAAATTTTTTAAATTTAAAACGGATTAGTCGACCCGGTCTACGAATCTATTCTAACTCTCAACGAATTCCTAGAATTTTAGGTGGGATGGGGATTGTAATTCTTTCTACTTCTCGAGGTATAATGACAGACCGAGAGGCTCGACTCGAAGGAATCGGCGGAGAAATTTTGTGTTATATATGGTAATCCTTTTAATATCCAAATTGGATCCGAAACTTCTTCCTATTTCTAAAAAAAAGAAAAGGGACGAGTTGTCTAATATCGTTCCTCCTCCATTAGTTGATACTTCAAGGAGGCTTTACCTGGAATGAAAGAACAAAAATGGATTCATGAAGGTTTAATTACTGAATCGCTTCCCAATGGTATGTTCCGGGTTCGGTTAGATAATGAAGATCTGATCCTGGGTTATGTTTCAGGAAAGATCCGGCGTAGTTTTATACGGATACTGCCAGGAGATAGAGTCAAAATTGAAGTAAGTCGTTATGATTCAACCAGAGGACGTATAATTTATCGACTCCGCAACAAGGATTGGAAGGATTAGGTGGTTTTTATTCAATATGATTCGAGATGAAAAATTTCAAGAAACTTATTTTCTTCCAAGAAGTAGATTCAGAATTAAGATAAGGAATGACAAATATGAAAATAAGAGCTTCTGTTCGTAAAATTTGTGAAAAATGTCGCCTAATCCGTAGGCGGGGGCGCATTATAGTAATTTGTTCCAACCCGAGACATAAACAAAGACAAGGATAATCAGACTCACTAAAGGACTCGATGTACAAATAAGGAATCTGTTTTGACATGAAATGGATATATCCATATATCTCTGACTCATATTTATGAGATGATAAAATATGGCAAAAGCTATACCGAGAATTGGTTCACGTAGAAATGGACGTATTGGTTCACGTAAGAGTGCACGTAGAATACCAAAGGGGGTTATTCATGTTCAAGCAAGTTTCAATAATACCATTGTCACGGTTACAGATGTACGGGGTCGGGTGGTTTCTTGGTCCTCAGCGGGTACTTGTGGATTCAAGGGTACGAGAAGAGGGACACCCTTTGCCGCTCAAACTGCAGCAGCAAATGCTATTCGTACAGTAGTAGATCAAGGTATGCAACGAGCAGAAGTCATGATAAAAGGTCCCGGTCTCGGAAGAGACGCAGCATTACGAGCTATTCGTAGAAGTGGTATACTATTAACTTTCGTACGGGATGTAACCCCTATGCCACATAATGGTTGCAGACCCCCGAAAAAAAGACGTGTGTAGAAATTAACATTGAAGAAATTTCAAGAGAAACAAGAGAAATAAATGATTCAATCAAATCAAATAATATTACTATGGTTCGAGAGAAAGTAACAGTATCTACTCGGACACTACAGTGGAAGTGTGTTGAATCAAGAGAAGACAGTAAACGTCTTTATTATGGACGCTTTATTCTGTCTCCACTTATGAAAGGTCAAGCCGACACAATAGGCATTGCGATGCGAAGAGCTTTACTTGGAGAAATAGAAGGAACATGTATCACACGTGTAAAATCTGAGAACGTCCCGCATGAATATTCTACCATAGCGGGTATTCAAGAATCGGTCCATGAAATTTTAATGAATTTAAAAGAAATTGTATTGAGAAGTAATCTATATGGAACTTGTGACGCGTCTATTTGTGTCAGAGGTCCAGGATATGTAACTGCTCAAGATATCATCTTACCACCTTATGTAGAAATCGTTGATAATACACAACATATAGCTAGCTTGACAGAACCAATTGATTTGTGTATTGGATTACAAATCAAGAGAAATCGCGGATATCTTATCAAAATGCCACATAACTTTCAAGATGGAAGTTATCCTATAGATGCTGTATTCATGCCTGTTCGAAATGCGAATCATAGTATTCATTCTTATGGGAATGGGAATGAAAAACAAGAGATACTCTTTCTCGAAATATGGACAAATGGGAGTTTAACTCCGAAAGAAGCACTTCATGAAGCCTGCCGGAATTTGATTGATTTATTTATTCCCTTTTTACATAAGGAAGAAGAAAACTTACCTTTAGAGGACAATCAACACATGGTTCCTTTATCCCCTCTTACCTTTCACGATAAATTGGATAAACTCAGAAAAAACAAAAAAAAAATAGCATTGAAATCGATTTTTATTGACCAATCAGAATTCTCTCCCAGGGTCTATAATTGCCTCAAAAGGTCCAATATATATACATTATTGGACCTTTTGAATAACAGTCCGGAAGATCTCATGAAAATTGAACATTTGCGCCTAGAAGATATAAAACAGATATTGGTCATTCTAGAAAAACATTTCGCAATTGATTTACCAAAAAAGAAGTTTTAAATCTATTGGATTTTTTTTTTCGTCTTTTTTTTTTCATTAAGATGAAAATAGGTTTTGAATCTTTAGCACAATTCATATATTCGAAAGAAATTCAGAATTGAATAGATGTATCTAGGGAGAATTCGCTTTCAAGCGACTATTCCCTAGATACACACGTCGTGTTATTTCACAATTGAATCAAATTAAAAAAGACCTAAAGTTAGGGATTTATCAATAGGTAATGTTGCACCAATACCCAACCAAAGAGCGACTGCAGTACCAATCAAAAAGACGGTTGTCGCTACTGGACGACGAAATGGATTTTGGAATTTATTAACATTCTCTAAAAAGGGTACTGTTAATAATCCCGCAGGTACTGAAACCATTAAAAGAACACCCAATAATTTATTGGGCACTGTACGAAGTATT